AGTCAAAGTCAAGTCCACTCTTTCATATAGCGGAAAAAGATATAATATAACAGATTCGGGATTGATTCCCAATAAGGGGCTAGATCGCGCCAATATCAATCCCTTTCATTCCAAGGCGAAGTTTCAATTACTTACCCAACAGCAAGGAACTATTGGTACGTTGTTGAATCAACATAAGGAATCCCAATCTTTTATAATTTTGTCATCATCCAACTGTTTTCGAATTAGTTCATTCAAGGGTTCGAAATATAACAATGCGATATTGGATCCCCTAATCCCAATTAGGTATTTGTTGGGTCCCTTAGGTACTATTGTACCTAAAATAACGAATTTTTATTCATCTTACCATTTATTAACTCATAATCAAATCTCGTTAAAGAAATATTTACTACTTAACAATTTTAAGCAGACTTTTAAAGTACTTCAAGTATTTAAATATTGTTTAATGGATGAAAATAGAAGAATTTATAATCCCAATTCATGCAGTAATATAATTTTGAATCCATTCCATTTAAATTGTTGTTTTCTTCATCACGATTCTGGTGAAGAGACATCCACAATAATTTGCCTTGGGCAATTTATTTGTGAAAATGCATGTTTATTCAAATATGGGCCACACATAAAAAAATCCGGTCAAATTTTAATTGACCATGTTGACTCCTTAGTTATAAGATCGGCTAAGCCTTATTTGGCTACCCCAGGAGCAACAGTTCATGGTCATTATGGAGAAATCCTTTATGAAGGAAAGACACTAGTTACATTTATATATGAAAAATCAAGATCTGGTGACATAACGCAGGGTCTTCCAAAAGTGGAACAGGTCTTAGAAGTGCGTTCAATTGATTCAATATCGATGAACCTCGAAAAGAGAGTCGAAAGTTGGAACGAACGTATACCAAGAATTCTTGGAATCCCCTGGGGATTCTTGATTGGAGCTGAGCTAACTATAGCCCAGAGTCGTATCTCTTTGGTTAATAAAATTCAAAAGGTTTATCGATCTCAGGGAGTACAGATCCATAATAGACATATAGAGATCATTGTACGTCAAATAACATCAAAAGTGTTGGTTTCAGAAGATGGAATGTCTAATGTTTTTTCACCCGGAGAATTAATCGGATTGTTGCGAGCGGAACGAGCGGGACGTGCTTTAGACGAAGCGATCAATTATCGGGCAATCTTATTGGGAATAACGAGAACATCCCTGAGTACTCAAAGTTTCATATCCGAAGCGAGTTTTCAAGAAACCGCTCGAGTTTTAGCAAAAGCCGCTTTACGAGCTCGTATTGATTGGTTGAAAGGACTGAAAGAGAACGTTGTTCTGGGGGGGCTTATTCCTGTTGGTACTGGATTCAAAAAATTAGTACACCATTCAAGGGAAAACAAAAATATTTATTTGGAAATCAAAAGGAAAAATTTATTCGAGTTGGAAATGGGAGATATTTTGTTATACCATAGAGAATTATGTGCTCCAAACAATTTTTATGGGACATCACAACAACCATTTACGCGATTTTCCTAAGAAGAGATTCATTCTTTTTACTTTAACTATTTTATTTGGTTAGGTTGGTCCAATTATTTATATTAATTTAGTAATAAAAAAATAAGTAATTAAAAGAAATTAAGGGTTTGGGCTATATATCAAGGGTCAATCCACGGTAGAAGGTTCCGTCGGAACAATTATTTATTTCAGGGTATCTTGTCGCTTTTTTTTTTTTTTAATAAAAAAAAAAAAGAAGTGTGGGGAAATGCGGGGAAAAATGATAAAAAGATATTGGAACATCAATTTAGGAGAAATGATGGAAGCGGGAGTGCACTTTGGTCATGGTACTCGAAAATGGAATCCTAGAATGGCCCCTTACATCTCTGCAAAGCGTAAAGGTATTCATATTATAAATCTTACGAGAACTGCTCGTTTTTTATCAGAAGCCTGTGATTTAGTTTTTAATGCAGCAAGTAGTGGAAAAACCTTTTTAATCGTTGGTACCAAAAAGAAAGTAGCGGATTTAGTAGCATCAGCTGCAATAGGGGCTCGGTGTCATTATGTTAATAAAAAGTGGCTCGGTGGTATGTTAACGAACTGGTCCACTACGGAAACGAGACTTAATAAGTTCAGGGACTTAAGAGCAGAACAAAAGATGGGGAAACTCAACCATCTTTCCAAAAGAGATGCAGCAATGTTGAAGAGAAAATTATCTACCTTGCAAACATATTTGGGTGGGATCAAATATATGACGGGGTTACCCGATATTGTAATCATCGTTGATCAGCAAGAAGAATATACAGCTCTTCGAGAATGTGTCATTTTAGGGATTCCTACTATTTGTTTAATTGATACAAATTGTGACCCGGATCTCGCAGATATTTCGATTCCAGCTAACGATGATGCTATAGCTTCAATTCGATTCATTCTTAACAAATTAGTATTCGCAATTTGCGAGGGTCGTTATAGCTATATAAGAAATCGTTGATTATGATTAAGAATAATAAAATTAATTAATTGTTTGGGAACTCGATCGATTTATTGGATCGGTTACTATTCTTGAACTTCAAAAAGAGATAGAGATAAAAATGGGGATATTTATATTATGTTATGTGATTTTTTAGTATCCTAAAATTTAAATTTATTGGTATCCTAAATTCAATTTGTATTATAAAGATGATTAATGTTGGTGAGTTGAGAAAGAGATGGTTGAATCAAAATAATTTTTTAAGTTCGATTTATATCAGAGGACAATATGAATGCTATACCATGTTCCATTAAAATACTCAATGGGTTATACGATATATCGGGTGTAGAAGTAGGCCAACATTTATATTGGCAAATAGGAGGTTTACAAATCCATGCCCAAGTACTTATCACTTCTTGGGTCGTAATTGCTATCTTATTAGGTTCAGTCATCATAGCAGTTCGGAATCCACAAACAATTCCGACCGACGGACAGAATTTCTTCGAATATGTCCTTGAATTTATTCGAGACTTGAGTAAAACTCAGATTGGAGAAGAATATGGCCCTTGGATTCCCTTTATTGGAACTATGTTCCTATTTATTTTTGTTTCTAACTGGTCAGGTGCTCTTTTACCTTGGAAAATTATACAGTTACCTCATGGGGAGTTAGCTGCGCCCACGAATGATATAAATACTACTGTTGCTTTAGCTTTACTCACGTCAGTGGCATATTTTTATGCGGGTCTTAGCAAAAAAGGATTGGGATATTTTGGGAAATACATCCAACCAACTCCAATACTTTTACCAATTAACATCCTAGAAGATTTTACAAAACCTTTATCTCTTAGTTTTCGACTTTTCGGGAATATATTGGCTGATGAATTAGTAGTTGTTGTTCTTGTTTCTTTAGTACCTTCAGTAGTTCCTATCCCCGTTATGTTTCTTGGATTATTTACAAGCGGTATTCAAGCTCTCATTTTTGCAACTTTAGCCGCGGCTTATATAGGTGAATCCATGGAGGGTCATCATTGATTAGTTTTTTTAATAGTCTTTTTTCACTTACCCGAAGTCATGCATGATTCCAAATACGCACTTGGTTGGGCAACATAATACATAGATATTTGTATCTATATATGTATGGATGACCTAATCTCGTAGGAGGGAAGACAGACGATATTACGGAATTGGAAAAATATGAGTTAGGGGGTCAAGTCAAACTAGATATATGTAATGTCTATAAGTCTAACCCTTACATATGTTTCGAAGAATGATTCTAAAATCCAATTCAATATAAAAATAAAATGCAGGTGGTTTACATTATGGAAGAAACAAATGTATATGTGATATTAGATATTTACTAGTTATATAGGGATTAGTCCTAATGGACTATATATTATATATTTTTATATTTTATTTATTCCTAATTTCTTTCCCAGTATATTATTAATATCTATTTATATATTTATATTATTACTATAATACTATTTATTATTACTATATTGAATGTTGATTCTTTTATTTTATTTTTTTAACCACACTGCATTTCGTTTAGATGGATTACAATACAATATAAGTCTTTCTTTTTCGTCTGTAATTGTAGATTGAATGAAAAAACAGATGAACGTACGGATATAGAAAGTAAGTAAAGAACGAAGAATTGAATGAAAGAATGGTTCGAAACTAAGAAATGCAATAAGTAGAACTATATGCATATGAGTTTACAAAGATTTGATCATGGGTAGAAACTAAAAAAAAAAAAAAGAGATATCGAAGTCATTCTGACGATTAACTAATATTATAATTTCAATTCAGAGTTTTTAATTACTTTGACCCGATAGATCGTAGTGATAAAATAAGTAATAATGCATTGGTTGATTGTATCATTAACCATTTATTTTTTTGTACGAGGAACTTACTATGAATCCACTGATTTCTGCCGCTTCCGTTATTGCTGCTGGATTGGCCGTAGGGCTTGCTTCCATTGGACCTGGAGTTGGCCAAGGTACTGCTGCGGGCCAAGCTGTAGAAGGTATTGCGAGACAACCAGAAGCGGAAGGTAAAATACGAGGTACTTTATTGCTTAGTCTAGCTTTTATGGAAGCTTTAACAATTTACGGACTGGTCGTGGCATTAGCACTTTTATTTGCAAATCCTTTTGTTTAATTTAATCCTAAAATTAGAAATGTGAAAACGTACGTTATGCGCTTCTTTCTTAGTCTTAGTTTATTTTATTAACTTGGACTTGCCGTTTGCTTCTTCTAATTATATCAACACTTTAATCCTAACAATTACTTATGAGACAATACCCCGGGAAGGGCTTATTTGAGGATGAGGAATTCACGGATCCGATCGCTTTCTTCCTTCCCATTCCTACCCTTAGTACAAGGGAAACCCCTTACTAAGAAACGTTTCAACAAACGAAATATTTCGCAATTGGTGTGAGGCCTAAGACCTAACCTAATAAGTATCTTAATCTTAAATTATGGAGAACTTAAAAAAATAATAAATTTTCAAATTATAAATTACTAGATGATTTAATCTATTCCCATAAAA